AATATTCATGTGGCACCTTCTCAGATTTTGCACACGTGATACATGTTCCTTCTATTTCCCCAAGTAAAGCCCTTCGCATGGCAATACCCATGGTATCGGCTTGACCTTTCATAAGTGGGCACAGAATGAAACGACCATAATAAAGACGATTACTATCTATTCTTGATTCAACACACCTCCACTGCAGTGTTCGAGTGGATCCTACTACTTCCTCTCGAACCATACTATAATAATACTATTATTAGATCAGATCATTGAATTATTTATTTCTCTTGAAATCCTTTTTTATTATTTCTACACACGTCTTTTTTTAGGAGGTCGACATCCATTATGTGGCATAGGTGTTACATCACGTACGAAACTTAGTCGTATACCACTTCTACAAATGGCTCGTAATGCTGCGTCTCTTCCAAGTCCAGGACCCTTTATCATAACTCCTGCTCGTTGCATACCCTGATCAACTACAGTACGAATAGCATTTACTGCTGCTGCTTGAGCAGCGTAGGGTGTCCCTCTTCTTGGGCCTTTGAATCCAGAAGTACCAGCAGAGGCCCAAGAAACCACTCGACCTTGTACATCTGTAATAGTTACAATAGTATTGTTCAAACTTGCTTGAACATGAATAATTCCTTTTGGTATTCTACGTCCATTCTTACGTGAACCAATACGCCCATTCCTACGTGAACCAATTCTTGGTATAGCTTTTGTCATATTTTATCATCTCATAACTATGAGTCAGAAATATACAGAAAGAAAAGATACGGAAATATCCATTTCATGTTAAAAGAAATCCCCCTTTTGTTCTTCCTTTATTTTAAAAAGTTTTTTGGGTTATCCTTGTCTCTGTTTATGTCTCGGATTGGAACAAATCACTATAATTCGTCCGCGCCGACGGATCAGTCGGCATTTTTCACAAATTTTACGAACGGAAGCCCGTATTTTCATATTTATTATTCCTTACCTTAATGTTGAATCTATTCCTTGGAAGAAAATAAGTCTCTTGCATTTTTTTAATTGTATCGTCATGAAAATGAAAGGAATGTTTAAAAAATTATCTAATCGTTCGAATCTTTGTTTCGAAGTCTATAAATTATACGTCCCCTGGTTGAATCATAACGACTTACTTCAATTTTAACTCTATCCCCCGGTAGTATCCGTATAAAACTACGGCGGATCCTTCCCGAAATATAACCTAGAATTACATCTTCATTATCTAAGCGGACCCGGAACATACCGTTGGGAAGTGATTCAGTAATTAAACCTTCATGAATCAATTTTTGTTCTTTCATTCCAGGTAAGCTCCTTGAAGTATCAACTAATGGAGGAAAAGTTATATAATTCACTTTTCTTCTCTATAAAAAAATAGGAAGTTAGAGATAAAATTAGGATACCGGAGGAGTAAAATTAGGATACCGGAGGAGGAGGATCACCATATATATAACAAAAGTTCGCCTCCAATTTTTTCTCGTCGAGCTTCTCGATCCGTCATTATACCTTGAGAAGTGGAAAGAATTACAATTCCTATTCCACCTAAAATCTTAGGAATTTGTTGGTAGTTGGAATAAATTCGTAAACCAGGTCGGCTGATACGCTTTAAAATAGTTCTATGTATTCTTTTCCTAGTCTTTTTATGTCGCAGAGTTAAAACCAAGAAATTTTTGTTACCTTCTTGATGTTTCCGAACGTTTTCAATAAAACCTTCTCGTAGAAGTATTTTCACAATATTTTCGGTAATATTAGTAGATGCTATTCGAATCGTTCCTTTTTTATCCATGTCAGCATTTCTTATAGAAGTTATTATATTGGAAATAATGTCCCTACCCATGGCGAACTATAATTATTGGTGCCTTCTCATTTTGATATAATTAACATGTTCTCTTTTTTGTTTTATTTTCTTTCATTTTTTTTTTTTTGTTTCATTTTTAATATTATAAAAAAAGTATATGCGTGAGACACCATCTACTACTCCACTAAATTTGATCTATTTTAGATGTTCTGATATATCATAGTCTCATTTAGTATTATTTATAATACCTCGGGAGCCAATGAAACTATTTTAGTAAAATTCAACTGTCTCAATTCCCGAGCGATCGCACCAAAAACCCGAGTTCCTTTTGGATTTCCTTCTTGATCAATGACAACCGCAGCATTGTCATCATATCGTATTATGATACCGTTGTCACGTTTGAGTTCTTTACAAGTACGTACAATTACAGCTCTAATTACTTCTGATCTTTCTAGTGGCATATTTGGCACTGCTTCTTTAATTACAGCAACAATAACGTCACCAATATGAGCATATCTATAATTACCAGCTCCTATGATTCGAATACACATCAATTCTCGGGCTCCGCTGTTATCCGCTACATTCAAAAGGGTTTGAGGTTGAATCATATCATTTTATTGGAATCTGTTATTTTAATGGAAAGGATGAAGGAAAGAAAAAAAGAAATATTTTCTGTCCAGAAATAAATAAACTTGCAGTTGTTTTTTCATCCTCAATATACCATTTAGTTCTACATCTCCATCCTGACAAATTTAGTTCGTATAGGCATTTTGGACGCAGCTAGTGAAATAGCTGCTCTGGCTACAGTTTCAGATACTCCACCCATTTCATAAAGTATTCGACCTGGTTTAACAACGGATACCCAATATTCGGGGGATCCCTTCCCCGAACCCATACGTGTTTCTGCGGGTCTTACTGTAACAGGTTTGTCGGGAAATATGCGTACCCATATTTTTCCACCACGACGCACATATCGTGTCATTGCTCTTCGCCCTGCTTCTATTTGTCTAGCTGTAATCCAAGTGGGTTCGAGTGCTTTAAGAGCGTATCTGCCGAAACAAATATGATTGCCGCGACAAGATATTCCCTTCATTCTTCCTCTATGTTGTTTACGAAATCTGGTTCTTTTGGGGTTATAGTTGATGGTCATTTCTTAATTCGATCTCTACTGCAGAACTGGACACGAAAGTTTCCTTTCATCCAGCTCCTCGCGAATGAAAAGATTCACTAATATGACATATTACAGATACACATGGAAAAAATAATCCAATAAGACATTTATCAATATTGAATTTGTTATATAGGAAGATGTATGTACGGGATATACAGATAGAATGTTTCTATTATGCATATTTATGGATTATAGATAATGTTTATAATGTTTTTTTTTATAATGATCCTTATTTTGACCCTTCTCAAATGATGCCAAAATATTGTAATGTAATCTAAAGTTTCGCGGGCGAATATTGACTCTTTGCTTTTTGTTATTTCTAGGTCAATCCATGACTTCTCGAAATAAATTCATTTTTTCTCGGTTCGTTCCGCCATCCCACCCAATGAATTATTCGGATTTGTTTTCAGTAGAATCCTATGCAGTCACAGGTTTCATCGTTCCTATAGCTTCTCTATTAATGGTTAAGTCTGAACTCTGCAATGGAGCTCCCTCAAAAAATTTCTCTTCTCGAGTCAATCTACTTAGTTTTTATTAACTCGAGGCTCTTTATTATTCATATCACTTTATTTTATTATTATTTTATATTTATTCAGTTTTGATGCTTTATTACATTGCCTTTTATGAGGTAATTCATAGACCATACATATTGGAATCATATATCATTGATATTTTTGTTCTTTCTTTCTCTCATCCTTCCATTTATCTACATCTCTTTATTTTTGCTTTACAACCTAACCCATAAATAAGATTTTTTATCGAAAAGATTTTAGTTGCAGTTGCTGCAACTATATGATTGATCCACTCATCTCATATAGTGACTGTTTCTTGGGATATTGATATTACGAAGCAATAAGTTAGTTAAAGTTAGTTATTAGTTTTTTTATTATACTTATTAAGTTAAGTTTAAGTAACTTATTAAGTTTAAGTAGGGGTCAGTCTTTTTTTTTAATCCCAACTCTTAACTCTAAAGAAAAATTAACGAGTCACACACTAAGCATAGCAATTCTAACAAATGGTCAATCGAATTTTTATTCAACCTTATAAAATTGGAATTGCTCATTTTTGTTTGATTTAATGGAAAAAGAATGAACAAGTTTGTGATTTTTTGTTCTATCACTGTTCTATCACTGAATAGAAAGTAAAGACAAATAAAAGCCTATTATTGCTCCTCCCAAAATATCCAAATTTTGATGCCTAATACTCCATAAATAGTTCGAATTGTATAGGAACAATGATCAATTTTAGCGCGAATTGTTTGTAAGGGAACTCTCCCCTCTCTGATCCATTCGACACGTGCAATTTCTTTTCCGTTGATCCGCCCTGCAATTTGCACTTGAATTCCTTTTGTATCTGTTTGTTCAGCTAATTCAATAGCTTTTTTCATTGCCTTTCGGAATGAAACTCTATTTTTTAATTGTAAAGCTATATATTCCGCAAGAATATTAGGTTGCCCATAGGGTTTTTCCACTTTTGTAATAGCAATATTGAGTCTCCGGTTCACAGAATGCAATTTTTTTTGTATATTTACCTGTAATTCTTCGATGCTTCCTGTTCGGCTCTCTATTAAGAAATTAGGAAATCCAATATAGATTATGACCTGGATCAAATCGATCCTTTTTTTAATTTCTATCCGTGCAATTCCTTCGAAACCCGAGGATATTCTCCTATTTTTTTGTACATAGTTCTTAATACAATTCCTTATTTTTTCATCTTCTTGTAAACTTACAGAATAATTTTTTGGTTTCTCGAACCAAAAGGAATGATGATGTTGAGTTGTACCAAGTCTGAAACCAAGTGGATTTATTTTTTGTCCCATATTTTTCTATTATATTTTTTTCCACCCATATATTATATTTGACTACATATATTATATTTGACTATAAATAATATAACGAATCTAAATCTTAGATTTATCTAATAAAAATTTAGATTTTTCTTTTAATACAATTGTTATATGACAAGTGGGACTTTTTATACCATAACTACGTCCTCTAGCTCGAGGTCTTAATTTTTTTATAAAACTACTCTTATTAACTTTAG